CTTCGATTCGGCTCTTCGAAAAGGAACATCGGCTCTAACAATTCCGTCGCCGTCTACCAAAACGACTGGAAATGTTTCAAAAAAGGTAGGCATACGACGTACAAAAAGTTCACGTCCTTCTTTATCTCTAAAAATAGGATGCCCTAACCATCCAATCGCTATTCCATCTCCGTTATCCATTGAGCCCGCCCTGAATAATCCCCCTTTTGCCGGATTATTACCGATGTAATCATAAAAAGCCAATTTTTCGGGAATTTTGGACCAAGCTTCTGATAAACTTTGATTTTCGGCTAGCCCAGCACTAACCCTTCGGTATATCTCTTGCTGAAAGTACCCCTGATCCCATTGATAACGAGTAGGCCCAAACAATTCAATCGGAGTCGTTGCTGAACCATACCACATAGTTCCGGCAACAACAAAAGCTGCAAAAAAGACAGCAGCAATACTACTGGAAAGGACGGTTTCAATATTGCCCATACGCAATCCTTTGTATAGGCGTTGGGGTGGGCGGACGCTAAGATGGAATAGGCCCGCTAATATACCCAATGCCCCTGCTGCAATATGATGAGAGGCTATTCCTCCCGGAACAAAAGGATCAAAACCTTCCACGCCCCATGCTGGATTTACAGATTGCACTTTTCCCGTGAGTCCATAAGGATCAGACACCCAAATTCCAGGACCATACAAGCCTGTTACATGAAATGCACCAAAACCAAAGCACGCCACTCCTGCGAGAAATAAATGAATTCCAAAGATTTTGGGTAAATCCAAAGAAGGTTTTCCTGTACGTTCATCACAAAATATTTCTAGATCCCAATATACCCAATGCCAGATAGCTGCCAAGAAGCACAAGCCAGAAAAGACAATATGTGCCCCGGCCACACCTTCGTAACTCCAAATACCCGAATTCGTTATAGTCCCTCCTGTGATACTCCAACCACCCCACGAATTGGTTATTCCTAAACGAGTCATGAATGGTATAACAAACATACCCTGTCTCCACATTGGATCAAGAACGGGGTCAGAGGGATCAAAAACTGCTAATTCATACAGAGCCATAGAACCGGCCCAACCCGCAACCAGAGCTGTATGCATTATATGGACAGAAAGCAGGCGACCGGGATCATTCAATACAACGGTATGAACACGATACCAAGGCAAACCCATGGAAATACCCCTTTATTATCAAAAAAAAAAAGACACTATGTAACTTTATTGCATTGGAAAAGGCTAGACTATGTTATGGACCTCCCCTCTTCAGTGGATTATTTCCGCGCAAGGATTCATATTTGTTTGATTCTGTTAGTAATAATAATAAAATAATGGAACAATTCCGTTCGTAGGAACAAAGAGAAGCAGATTTATTCTATACTCAATAAGTACCAATACGCAATGGGGGGGTTGATACCGTTTTCTATCAGTGAATGCGTCCATACTTCTTCATCATTAGAAAGGGCTATTTGTAAGAATTTTCCTTTCTTATTCGGTACTTTCTTTATGAATTTTTAGAATCTATGGATAAAATAGTAAAGTACAATATTAGAAAGACAATAAACCTATTGTTATGTTTCCACATCAAAGTGAAATCTAGTACTTAGCTCTTTTTTTTTATTTAATGCCTATTGGTGTTCCGAAAATACCCTATCTAATTACCGGAGAGGAAGAAGGGACTTGGGTTGACGTATAGTGCGACTTGTCAGGTCTATTGGGTCATATGGGATTTCCCCGTTCTCTCCCCGCTCGAGATATCCTCTGTTTCGCCCAAGAAAGATAAATGGAATCATCTAAAATTTGGAGCGTGAAGTGCAATTAGATCCATTCTGAGGGGATTCAAACTACTATTATCAATTAGAATCATTTATTTATTTATAAACTCTCCCGGCGGATCATTAATAGGTGGAATAGGTATTTATGATATGATGCAAGGTGTGAAACCAGATGTGCATACATTCGCTCTGGGAGTAGTCGCTTCAATGGCGTCTTTTATCTTGGCCGGAGGAACAATTACTAAACGTCTAGCATACCCTCACTCTTGGCGCCAACGGGTTTTTATTTGAGAGAAAAAAGGACTATGCCTTCGCCATATGAAATATGAATATTAAGTAATAATAGCATGGCACTTTGAATTTGATATAAGAAAGTTTTTTTTTCAAAACATTAGATTATGTATCGAGGGAGTAGTCATGGAAATAGAAACCGTAATAGAGGTGCGTGAAAAGATCACACAGGCTTATGCACGAAGAACAGGCCAACACCACGTAATTATATGGTGTGACATGGAGAGAGACTGCTTTATGTCAGCAACAGAAGCAAAAGCTTATGGAGTTGTTGATCTTCTAACTGTAGATCAATAGACAGATTTGGCGCAAATTCGCAATTTTAAATTTTCTCTTCTTAACTGAGATTTAATAGAATATTTTACTTAGTTAAGAGAATAGGAAAGACAAGCAATTCATACTCATGCACGCGGTTAGGATCGATCTAAACCAGCTCATCTAAACCAGCCCATTATGTCTATGATTCAACATGCCAACTATTAAACAACTTATTAGAAATACAAGACAGCCAATCAGAAATGTCACAAAATCCCCCGCACTTCGGGGATGCCCTCAGCGTCGAGGAACATGTACTAGGGTGTATGTGCGACTCGTTCAGATCATGAGCTGGGACAAAAGAAAGAAACCCATTTTTCCAGTATCAATGATTCACCCCGATAAATAGGTATATAATGTAAAAACGAACTCCATTCACTATCTAAAAACTAAAAATAAGAAAATCTATCATATCCCTCTATTCTATTGTGTATGAAATTTATGGTTTCCGTTGGTGCAAACCCAATCATCTCAATTTAAGATTAAGATGAGAAGCAATTCTCCATTGGTAGCAAATGATATCCATTAAGCGGAGGAAATCTTAGTTAAAAAACAGAAAGATTATGCCCCTTGCAAGACGAACGGACTAACATGGTCAGCTACCCAGCCAACCTTCAGAATAAAATACCGTTACTGTATAGGTAGATCTCGTTGTGAAAGACCTATTACTGGATAATTCATGGGTAGAGCCAAAGAATGTGAACTATACAAGTTCCCAATAAAATTGCTTAAATTAAGTATTAAGTAAAGGCTCCGGTGTATAGAGAAGACCTCACCGTTTAAGAAGTAACCATAGAAACGATGGAATCCACTATTTATTTCTCCACTTCTATTTCTTTTTTTATTGACTCTATTTTTGATACCTAATAGAATACAACTTCTTAGTTCGAAGTGAAATGCCTAGAAAAAATAGTGGTTAGGAAGGTTATCGTAGCCAAAGCCATTGGAATTTTTAGTTTATACATTGGAAAATATGTTTTGTTATTAATAGACTGGAAAAGGGACAAAGAATAACTGAAAGAAGGGAAATCCATTCGGTATTCGTCAAAGTTTCATTTATTCAATGACCAGAACTAAACGGGGATATGCAGCTCGGAAACGTAGAACAAAAGTGCGTTCCTTTGTATCAAGCTTTCAAGGGGCTCATTCGAGGCTTGCTCGAACAATGAGTCAACAGGAAATAAGAGCTTTGGATTCGGCACATCGGGATAGGGATAGGAAAAAGAGAGATTTTCGTCGTTTGTGGATTACTCGAATAAACGCAGTAATTCGTGAAAGGGGGATATCCTATACTTATAGTAGATTCATACACGATCTGTACAAGAGACAGTTGTTTCTTAATCGTAAAATACTTGCACAAATAGCTATATCAAATAAGAATTACATTTATATGATTTTGAATGAGATCGTATCTAATGAGATCGTAAAAAAAGTAGATTGGAAAGAATCCGCAGGAATAATTTGAACAGAGTTCCCCGGAGAATGAACTCCGGGAGGGTAGAGTCAAAATGGATAAGAATGTGATAAAATAGGAGAAAGTAGTCAAAATGAATGAACACGCTCAATAAAAACTCAATAAAAAAATATTTCTTATTCGTCAATTCTTTTTTTCTTACGGCACGATAATAAAATCTAGATTCTCGGATTTTTCGAGGAAACCTCAACCTATGTTTGAGTTGGGATTGGAATTTTGATTCAAATAAAGAAAGAGTAAGCCTATTTCTTTCTGGCTCTAAGACCCGTAGGTCTAGCGGTCGATTCGGTTCTTTTAAATCGTTTCTCCTTATTTGGATTCTGAAATCGTTTCGCCTTATTTTGAAATCGTTTCTCCTTATTTGGATTCTGAAATCGTTTCGCCTTATTTTGAAATCGTTTCTCCTTATTAGAAATTTTTTTTTTTTTTTTTCTATTTCTTTCTGGCTCTAAGACCCGTAGGTCTAGCGGTCGATTCGGTTCTTTTAAATCGTTTCTCCTTATTTGGATTCTGAAATCGTTTCGCCTTATTTTGAAATCGTTTCTCCTTATTTGGATTCTGAAATCGTTTCGCCTTATTTTGAAATCGTTTCTCCTTATTTTGAAATCGTTTCTCATTATTAAGAAAAGGTAACGAAGATAAAATACGAGCTTGTTTTATAGCAATAGTAATAAATCGTTGTTGTTTCAAGGTCAATCTATTCACTCGTCGAGATAATATTTTTCCTTGTTCACTAATAAATCGACTAATTAAACTCATGTTTCTATACTCAATTCGATCCCCCGGTTGGATTGGGGGCATACGCCTACGAAAGGGCCGCTTGGATTTCAGAAAGGGTCGCTTGGATTTCAGAAAGGGTCGCTTGGATTTCAGAAAGGGTCGCTTGGATTTCAGAAAGGGTCGCTTGGATTTATACATGGTTTGTTTAGTTTATTCCTTATCCCCAAAACCCTATTTCTGTCGAATCTAAAATGAATTTGAATTTTTAGAAAAGAAGAAATAAATGGGATTTGGTTTGTTTATATTTATATATATAATGTCATTTTTTCCCCTTCCTTGAAAGGGTTACACGCATGGTTCGATCTATTTCTTTATCTCCCCATGAATCGTATGTTTGTAACAATAGGGACAGAATTTTCTCAATTCCAATCGATTGGGCGTATTGTGCTGGTTCTTTTGAGTCATATATCTGGAAATGCCCGTTGATATCCTAGTAACACCGTTTCGGACACAACTGGTACATTCTAAAATAACCGTTATTCGGACATCTTTACTCTTGGCCATGAACCTCCCTTGGATTTTTGATTGACTCAACGCTTCTATTTTCGATCCGAAACGAAGAAGAAGAAAGGAAAGAAAAAATAGAAGTGACTAACTTGAAATTCAAATATGAAAGGTTTCGCTGCAATCAATAATCAATTATGGCAAATAATATACAACTCCTGAAAAACTATATTTCAAATCAGAGTCTAATAACAATATTTCATATAAGTAGTCTTATAGACTACTCTTACTCTTGCCCTAGACCCACTTCCTTTTTGATTATCTATTATTAATAATAATAAATAATAATATTATTCATGAATTGCATTCGAACTTGAATTCGAGTCTCGCAGTTGGCGAATCCACTTTAATTCTTTCTCTTTCCTCCCTTATTTTAAACAAAAAAAAAAGGGAAAAAAGAGAAAAGGGGGAGAGAAACTCACAGATAGTTAATTTAATCTTCGTTATTCCTTCCCATGTCAATAACTAGAATGAAAAAAAGGGGAATGTCAGCGCATCCGGGAAAAAACGATTAATCTCTATCAATAAACCTGCTAAAGACCCGAACCATAAAGTACTTAGTACCGGTGCCACAGAGAGATATGTTTTTAGATCTCGCATTGAAAAACCTCCTTCTTTTTTTTATTGGAATACATATTTTATTGGAATACATAATAGTAATACATATATGATCAGATGCATATGAAGTTAAGGACCACTTTTAGTTATAGTTGTCCACGGAATTCCTAATTCAAATTGAAGGGTACAATGATCCGGTAAATAAGATTGTCTTTTTATTAAAACCGAAAAAAATGCGTCCCAAAGCATTCCCGAAAAAGACTCCTTTATTTTTCCGATGGATTCTATTCCGTATTTCAGATGTATATAATAGAATTTACTATTCATATAGTAATATATAATGAATATATAATTACTAATACTAATATATAAATAATATTGAATTATATATCAATAAAAAAATCTTAAATTCTTTATATATTCAATTTGATTGTATATAGCAACGGGGGAGCATTGTGGAAAGCAAGACAGGAATTCTCTACAATGACATTATAGACCCATTGAAGGGATGTGGCGCAGCTTGGTAGCGCGTTTGTTTTGGGTACAAAATGTCGCAGGTTCAAATCCTGCCATCCCTACCTATTACTTCTCCTTTGAGCAGTAAGGAGGGATTAATCGAAATCGATTCAAATTGGCCATCTATAATCTTTTCTTTCATTTTGATCATACTATTTTTTCCTACTAGAATAGTCATACAAGATGTATTGGGGTTACAAAAAGAATCCTTTCGTTACTCGTTACAGTCTTGTCTTTTCTGATAAGAAAGCGCTCTTAGTTCAGTTCGGTAGAACGCGGGTCTCCAAAACCCGATGTCGTAGGTTCAAATCCTACAGAGCGTGATTTCGTTTTTTTTAGATCAAATTAGACTGAAACAGCTTCACTAACTTGATCGGCAATCTGAATTTGACCTCCTGTGTATTAAAGAAAGGAGGAGGTCAATCAAAAAAAGAGATGTTAATTAATCAAAGGTCCAACTGATCGCCACGCCTGTATTGTAAATATGCAGTTACGAATAATCCAGCTAAAGTAATAGGAATTAGACCTAGCACGATTCCAAATAGAAAAACTTCAATCATTTTAATTTGTTTGAAAGAGGAATTAAGGGGAGGTAATATCTATACCTAACTATTAATCCGAATTATCATTGAATCTCAATGACCAAGAATTGTCAATTGACATAGTACATAATTCTAGAATACAGGGAATCTCACAGAAAGATTTCTTTTTATGAATTGTGCATTTCTAATATGAATTTAAAATTAAATAAGTCGTATCTTGCTCAGACCAATAAATAGAACGGAGGCTATAGTTAAAGCCGCTAGTAGAAAACCAAAATAACTAGTTAGAGTAGGCATGAAGAAGCTAAATGAAATATATTCTTTTTATACATATGTTTATCAAAAAGCACTTACCTAAGTTTCCATTTTTGCAAAATAGGAGATAAGCAAAAATACCAATACAAAGAATAAGTTCAATTGAAAGTTTTTGATTCCTCTATCATTATAGACAGCACTAACAAAGAGAAAATGGCAGGTGTATAAAAAGAAATTGATTCATCATCTGTGACATATACCCCTCCCGCGATTCCAATCAACGGATTCATTGAGTCACTCTTAGATAAACTAAACTAATAAAAAGTAGATAAACTAAACTAATAAAAAGAGCTGGGTTGTATAATTTCATTCAAAACTAAACACCTTTTGAATCATTATGGAATCAAATTAGAAAAATCATTTCTATTTTGATCATTTCTTTGATTTTTGAATTGTATGGCATCCGTTTTTTTTTTTTATTATTTTAAATAGGAACCCT